AAAAACTTGTAATACCTATTCCATTTGGAATTCCATCAATTATTTTTTTATCAAAAAAATAATTGAATTTAACTAATTTTCTTACACTCGAAATTAAAAATATTTCATAAAAAGCATCTATATAACCACGATTATATGACCAATCATATATGACATTTTGAAAATTATCGGTAACAATTTTATTAGGAACACTTTTTTCAAATAAATTTAATAAATTCAAATTTTGTAAATCTGAATAAACAGGTTTGTAAAAAAAAGATGCTATAAATATTCCAAAAAAGGTTAGAATCACTGAAAAAGTTGCGTTTGTCAAAAATTCATACCAATCCACAAAATTTTTTTCATTTTTATGTAAAAGGTCTATAAACGGAATTAACAATTTTGATAATATATCCCAATCTATTCCGTTTTGGCTGAAAGAAATTCCTATGGCCCCAACGAATAAAGTAAAGAGGACTAAAATAAACATAGAAAATTGCATAGTATTGTCCGATTCATGAGGATATAAACAAGTAGTTTTTTTAGTACCAAAATGGGTAATATCAAAAAAAAGACGTGTTATGTTTTTAACATTTTGATTAATTCGATGTGGATATGTCTTCCGGATAAAAAAAGAAGTCATTTCATTATTATTCATTCTTAATAGAACTAATAAAAAATTTTTATTTTTTAATTTTTGTTTTACTTCTTTTTTTCCCCATAAAGATATTGAATAGAATGAACTATTTTTTTTTCCATTGAAATTTAGAAAATGAACGTTTAAATATCCTTCAAAAACAAGTAAATAGATCCGAAACATATAAAATGCGGTTAATCCTGCTGTGGAACAAGCTACTATTGCGAAAATTGGTGAATACAACCAACTATCATTAAGAATCTCATCCTTAGACCAAAAACAGGCAAAAGGTGGAATACCACAAAGAGAAAGTGTACCCACTAAAAAAGCAGTTTTTGTAATTGGTACGTGTTTTGTTAAACCACCCATAAGAACCATATTTTGACTTTTAGCTGGAGAATATCCGACAACAGCTTCCATTGAATGAATAATGGATCCAGATCCTAAAAACAACAATGCTTTTGAATAAGCATGAGTAATCAAATGAAATAAAGCGGCTCGATAGGATCCCATACCTAAAGCTAACATCATATAACCCAATTGAGACATTGTTGAATAGGCCAAATTTTTCTTAATATCTTTTTGAGCAATAGCTAAAGTAGCTCCTAATACTACTGTTATTATACCTATAAAAGCTATTCCATTCATTATTGCGGGTAGAACTATGAAAAGAGGAAGAAGCCGAGCTACAAGAAAAATTCCCGCCGCTACCATAGTAGCAGCATGTATAAGGGCGGAAATAGGAGTAGGTCCTTCCATAGCATCAGGTAGCCACACATGAAGAGGAAATTGGGCGGATTTAGCGACTGAGCCGACAAATAGCAAGAGGGCAAACAAAGTAACAAAAAAAACATTAATCTCATTTTTATAAATCAAGTTATTTATTATTTGAAACAAATCCCTAAATTCCAAACTACCGGTTATCCAATAAAGACCTAAAATTCCCAATAATAAACCAAAATCCCCTACACGATTAGTTACAAATGCTTTTTGACAAGCATTTGCCGCTATAGGACGTGTGAACCAAAAGCCTATTAATAAATAAGAACACATTCCAACCAATTCCCAAAAAACATAAATTTGTATCAAATTCGAACTAGTAACTAATCCCAGCATTGAAATATTAAAAAGAATCATATAAGCAAAAAATCTCAAATATCCTTGATCGTGAGACATATAATTATCACTATAAATAAGAACCAGAATCCCAACAGTAGTAATTAATATTGACATAATAGACGTAAGTGAATCGATCAAGTACCCAAACTCTAAAGAAAGATCATTATTTATGGTCCAAGACCATACATATTGATAAATAGAACTATTATTGACTTGATGAATAGACAGATCAACCGAAAAAATCATAACTAGAATTAACAAAAAAATACTAGGAAAAGCCCACACACGACGCAGATTTTTTGTTGCCGTCGGAAAAAGTAGAAGTCCCACTCCTATTAACAGAGGGACTGGAAATGGAATAAAAGGTATAATCCATGAACATTGATATGTATATTCCATACAATAAACAAAAAAATTCTGATTCTAATGAATTTTGTTTCTTATTCGTTGATTTTTTATCTCTTTTGTAAAGAAGGGGTTCGGTTAATAAAAAAAAAAAAAAATAAACATAGAATTTAAATAGAATGATCTATTATTAATTATTTTGAATCTTTGTAAAATATTTGGAATATTCCAAAGTATAAACTCAAAATGGAGCGATAACTAAATTCCTAGTGAAAAAATAAATTTTTTTAATTCGAATTTTATGGATAGAGTTGGGATAAAATAATTAATTACACCAAATCTAAGAACATTTTTTTGTTTTGATATGAATGATGAATTAAAAAAAATGCATATGACTCAATAATAATTTTTTTTTTCAAAAAAAACCATTGGTTCTTTTTTCTTTTTTAACAAATTTCGTTTAGTATTTTTAAGCATTTTCTATTACAATAAAAAATATCGATGTTTGGAAAAATTTTTAAAAAGGGTTATAATATTCAATGTTTTACTTTTCTTTTATTTAATAGGAAACAGAAAATAGGAATTAAGATAGATAAGCTATATGGCTAATTAAAGAGAAATTCCTTTTCATTTACGAAAAAAATGTCTTTCACATACAAAACTATATAACAATGAAAAACTATACTAATTATATGGCAGTTCCAAAAAAGCGCACTTCTATATCAAAAAAACTTATTCGGAACACTTTATGGAAAAAGAAAGGATATTGGACAACATTGAAAGCTTTTTCATTAGCGCAATCTATTTTTACGGGGAATTCAAAAAGCTTTTTTTGTAACAAATACAAACGTTAAAATAATTGGAATTAACAGGATTCAAAATAGAATAATAAAAAAAAATACTCATATAAATTTAATATCTAATATAGTATTAATTTAAGTATAGTATTAATTTAGCATATTTACATTATATATATTCTAATAAAAAAATCCTTTGAGTTTTTTTCCATTTTTTATATAGAAGTGCGCTTTTTTTATTTTCTACTGAAAATAAAAAAAAATACATTTCTTTATATTCAGAAAATGAAATAAATAAAAAAAAGAGTCATTTAACATAAACAGAATAATTGGATTATAATTATTTATTTATAATATAATTTTTTTTTACATTTATAAGACTTCAGAATAAAAAAATAAATTTATAATAAGAATATAGAATAATAAGAAAAGTATTAAAATATATATTTCTAATAGATTTTCTAATAAAATTCTTTAAATTCTTTACTTGATTCTTTGAATCTCGACAATTGACTAAAAATTCATTATTATGATTTTGAGTAAGCCGCTATGGTGAAATTGGTAGACACGCTGCTCTTAGGAAGCAGTGCTAGAGCATCTCGGTTCGAGTCCGAGTAGCGGCATGACATCTTATCTTTTTTAAAAATAGGTCCTATAATGAACTCAATTCTTATTTCTATTCCTAGTATTTCGATTTTCTCATTATATATGATGGTATTTTCAACTTTAGAGCATATATTAACTCATATATCGTTTTCGGTCGTATCCATTTTAATTTCAATTCATTTGATAACTTTATTATTAGTCAATGAAATCATAGGATTATATGATTCGTACAAAAAAGGCACGATAATAACCTTTTTTTGTATAACAGGATTGTTAGTTACTCGTTGGGCTTTTTCGGGCCATTTACCGTTTAGTGATTTATATGAGTCATTAATATTTCTTTCATGGACTTTTTCCATTTTTTATATGGTTCTTTGCTTCAAAAAACATAAAAACTACTATTTAAATACAATAATCGCACCAAGTGTTATTTTTACCCAAGTCTTTGCTACTTCGGGTCTTTTAAGAAAAATGAACGAATCCATAATATTAGTACCTGCTTTACAGTCCTATTGGTTAATGATGCACGTAAGTATGATGATATTGGGTTATGCAACTCTTTTATGTGGATCATTATTAGCAGTGGCTATTTTAGTCATTACATTCCAAGAACTCCTTGGTAAAAGCAAGAATTTATTTTTTTTAATAAATGAATCATTTTCTTTTGCCGAAGTTAAATACATGAATATAAGTGAAAAAAATAATGTTTTACAAAAAACTTCTTTTTCGTTTTATAGAAATTATTATAGATCTCAATTTATTCAACAATTGGATCGTTGGGGTTACCGTACTATTAGTCTAGGTTTTATCTTTTTAACGATAGGTATTATTTCAGGAGCAGTATGGGCTAATGAGGCATGGGGATCGTATTGGAATTGGGATCCAAAGGAAACTTGGGCTTTTATTACTTGGACTATATTCGCGATTTATTTACATACTAGAAAAAATAAAAAATTAGAATATATAAACTGTTCAATAGTGGCTTCTATGGGTTTTTTTATAATTTGGGTATGTTATTTAGGGATAAATCTTTTAGGAATAGGACTACATAGTTATGGTTCATTTATATCTAATTGAATTAAAGGGAAGAAACAACTTTACAAATAGAAAAACAGAAAACAAAAAAAAATATATAAGAAATCTATATATATAATAACTAACAAAGAAAAATTCCAATAAATGATAGAGAACCCTTTAAATCAAGTAATGCGGTATTGATTCAAGGGGTTCTCACAAAGAACAAACATATTCCATTTTAATTCAAATTCATTTTTTTTTATACATAAATTAATACATAATTAATACAATACAAATATATATAGATATATATTTGTATTGTACATAGGATTTCTTTCTTTTCTTCTTTTGATTTTCGAATTGTTTCATTTATTTGTGAAAACTATCTATAAAAAATTAGATAGAATAGCTTCAACCTTGTCAGTCGAAAATGAAAAAATAAAATCTGGATAAATACCAATACTTATAACGGGTATAAGGATAGAAATTGAAACAAATAATTCTCGTGGCCCCGAATCAAAAAAAAAAGAATTTGGTGTATTAAAAATCTTGTATCCATAGAACATTTGACGTAATATAGATAATGAATAAATAGGAGTTAATATCATTCCAATTGCTGTTACAAAAGTTATTAGTATTTTTGTGATTAAAAGATATTTTTGGCTGGTAATTATTCCTAATAAGACTATCAATTCTGCAACAAAACCACTCATGCCCGGCAATGCAAGAGAAGCCATCGATAAGATAGTGAAAACTGTGAATATTTTTGGCATTGGGATAGCCATTCCACCCATTTCGTCGAGATAAAGAAGACGTAGTCTATCATAACTAGTTCCCGCTAAGAAAAAAAGCGCAGCGCCAATAAATCCATGAGAGATTATTTGTAAAATAGCCCCGTTGAGACCTGTATCGCTTATAGAGCCAATTCCTAAAATTAAGAAACCCATATGAGATACCGAAGAATAAGCTATTCTTTTTTTTAAATTACGTTGACCAAGAGATGTTGAAGCTGCATAGATTATTTGAATTGAACCTAATAACATTAACCAGGGACAAAATATAGAATGAGCGTGAGATAATAATTCCATATTGATTCGAACCAACCCATATGCTCCCATTTTTAATAATATTCCGGCTAAAAGCATACAAGTGCTATAATGTGCCTCTCCGTGGGTGTCAGGTAACCACGTATGTAAAGGTATAATAGGTGATTTGACAGCAAAAGCAATAAGAAATCCCATATAGAATATTATTTCTAGCGATATGGGATATGATTGATTAGTTAATAATTCAAAATTTAATGTTGGTTCATTCGAACTATATAAACCCATACCCAGAATTCCCAGTAATAAAAAAACAGAACTTCCCGCAGTGTACAAAATAAACTTTGTAGCTGAATACAAACGTTTTTTTCCACCCCACATGGATAAAAGTAGATAAACGGGAATTAATTCTAATTCCCACATGATGAAAAAAAGTAAAATGTCTCGAGAAGAAAATGTTCCTATTTGACCACTATACATTGCTAACATCAGGAAATAAAATAATTGGGATTCTCGAGTAACCGGCTGAGCCGCTAACGTAGCTAAAGTAGTAATGAATCCTGTCAATAAAATGGGTCCTATAGAGAGTCCATCTATTCCGAATCTCCAGTAAAAGTCAAAAAAATGGATCCATTTATAATTTTCTGTCAATTGAATTAGTGGATCATCCAATTCGAAATGATAACAAAATGCATAGGCTGTTAGAAGGAGATCAATTAAACATATACAAATAGTATACCACTTAAATACCTTATTTCCTTTATGAGGAAATAAGAAAATTAAGGAGCCCCCCGCTATCGGCAAAACTACAATTATTGTTAACCAAGGAAAATAATTCGTGATAAAAATAAGATATACTTAGACTAGAAAACCGGCGCTCAAAATACAAAAACAAATCTTTTGTATTTTGAGCGCCGGTTTTTACCAGTAAAAAAAAAGTACTTGTGTGTGTGGTTCTTTTTGAAACGTATCAATAAGCTAGACCCATGCTTCGAGTTGTTTCATGCCATAAATAAACTCTAACACTTAAGAAATCCGTCGGACAGGCGGATTCACACCTCTTACAACCAACACAGTCCTCTGTTCTTGGGGCAGAAGCAATTTGTTTAGCTTTACATCCATCCCAAGGTATCATTTCTAAAACATCTGTGGGGCAGGCTCGGACACATTGAGTACATCCTATACATGTATCATAAATCTTTACTGAATGTGACATTGGATCGTAATCCTTGAACATCAAAAATTCACCATTTTCGATCTAGTAAAGTCGTAAACAAATTATAATTATATATAAATTATATATATATAGTACATATATATTTATATATATTCCACCAGATGAATCAATGATTTATTAGAATTTTGCTAATCAAAATCTACTTATAGATTAATAAAAAATAACATAATAGAACCAAGATACTTTGATTTCGTATGTTTTGTTTTTGCAAACATGATCATAAGTTATATATCATATATGTCAATTTGAATTGATTAATAGTACACACACTATTATAAATTCTCCTTTTTTATGAGTAATACTATTTATTCAACAAATTCGATTGATTGATACGAGTTGATTTTCTATTACGATAAATAGAGGAAACAATAGCCAGTCCGATAGCTGCTTCAGCGGCTGCAACAGCTATAACAAAAATTGAAAAAATATTTCCTTTTAATTGGCGACTATCAAAAAAATCAGAAAAGGTTACGAGATTTATATTAACTGCATTAAGTATAAGTTCAAGACACATAAGGGCTCTAACCATATTTCTACTTGTGATCAACCCATAGATACCTATAGAAAATAAATAAGCACTTAAAACAAGTGCATGCTCAAATATCATTGACCAACTCCTTATCAATTTTTATTCATTTCAATATGAACGAGAATTCAACGGATTTTATTGACTAAAGAATAGAATAAGTCTACTCTAAAAAAAAGATAATATATTGACAATAAAAAACCATTTTCTACATAAATACTATTTTACGTTCCCATAGAATTCAACGAAAATAAATGTGATAAAATCTAACAAAATTTCATTTTGATTTATATTGGTAGTTCTTAAAATTTCTTATTGGCGAGCCACAACAATTGCACCTATCAAAGCAACTAAAAGAATTATTGAAATGAGTTCAAATGGAAGAAAAAAATCTGTTGATAAATGAATTCCAATTTGTTGACTAGTACTTATCAAATCTTGCTCTATAATCTGATTTGGTCTTGTAGTCCAAATAATTCCATGCCATGATGTATCTAGAATAGTAGTTATTAGTGAAACAAAAATACTTGTACAAACCATCAAAGTAATTACGTCCCCAACAGTCCAAAGATGAAAATCTTGGTAATATTCTGAACCATTCATGAACATCACAGCAAATATGATTAAAACATTTATAGCGCCCACGTAAATAAGTAGCTGTGATGCAGCTACAAAATGGGAGTTTGATAAAATATAGAATAAAGATATACAAACAAGAACCAGTCCCAAAGAAAAAGCAGAAAAAATTGGATTCGTAAATAATACTACTCCTAGACTTCCTAATATAAGACCGGATCCCAAAAAGACTAAAAGAAAATCATGTAACGGTTCAGGCAAATCCATTATATGTAAAATAAGAGATAAATAAATCGAATTTTCATGACCTTATTGATATGACCAGGAAAAAAATTATCTATGAAATACTTAAATTCTCTCCGCATTGAATTTAACCAAATCCTAAGATAAGAAAAGATTCTAAGATAAAAAATGTGAATTGCTATAGGTACCGTTATTATTGAATCAATATCATTTCATTCTTTTCTTTATGTGGAAGAGTAATTTCAAACTAGAAAATTGAAATTCAAAAAATGAAAGAAGTATATGTATAATATATGATTTGATTTATATTCTATAATAAATAATCTATACTAAATAATTTTCGTTTTCAGAAGAATTTTATTTAATTATCAATAATTTATAATTTTATTTGAATCGTTCGAATTGTATAATCATCAATTACTGACACTGGTAAACGGCCCAAAGCAATTTGATTATAATTCAATTCGTGGCGATCATAAGTAGAAAGTTCATATTCTTCAGTCATTGATAAACAATTTGTTGGACAATACTCAATACAATTACCACAAAATATACAGATTCCGAAATCAATACTGTAATTAAGCAATCGTTTCTTTCGAATATCGGTTTCTAGTTTCCAATCAACAACAGGTAGATCTATGGGACATACACGAACACATACTTCACAAGCAATGCATTTATCAAATTCAAAATGTATTCGACCACGGAAACGTTCTGATGTGATTATTTTTTCATAAGGATATTGAATAGTTACAGGTAAACGATTTGCGTGAGATAAGGTAATCATGAAACCTTGACCAATGTACCTTGCAGCTCGGACTGTTTGTTGACCATAATTTATGAATCCAGTTACCATAAGGAACATATCGTGAATATCTCTGAATATTTTTTTCTTTCTCTTGTTTGATACAAGTTTTTAATTTGGAATATAGAAGGTCCATTTTTTATAGTGAAAACAGTTGAGACGAAGTTGTTAATAATAAATTACCAAGAGAAATCGGTAAAAGAAATTTCCACCCAAGATTTAATAATTGATCTATTCTTAGCCTAGGCAAAGTCCATCTTGTTGTGATAGAAACAAATAAAAATAAAAAAGTTTTAGCTAGGGTAATAAAGATACCAATTATCGTTACAAAAACCCCATATGTTTTATTTATTTCAAAAAATTCAGAAACGAATATGTACGGAATAGAGATATTTGAACCACCCAAGTAAAGAACTGTTACAAATAAGGAAGAAATTAATAGGTTTAAATAAGAAGCAATGTAAAATAAACCGAATTTGATACCCGAATATTCGGTTTGATAACCTGCTACTAATTCTTCTTCCGCTTCTGGTAAATCAAAAGGTAATCTTTCACATTCTGCTAGCGAAGAAATTATAAAAACGATGAAACCCATAGGTTGACGCCACAAATTCCATCCCCAAAAACCATACTTTGATTGAGCATCAATTATATCAACTGTACTTAAACTGTTTGATAATCCTAGTCGGTGATAACATTACTGTTCCCATCTCTATTACAGAACCGTACATGAGATTTGCATCTCATACGGCTCCTTTTTAAAGCCTTAAAAAAATCTCCGGACCGAGCAATTTCTTTATCGCTTGATATATTCCTAAGATATATAAGATTCAAGTTTATTGGACGGTTCTGAATTAGACCAATTGAATTCTGTCTGTCCTAATAAAAAAAATTTAATAAAGAAAAATACATTTTATTTAATAAATAAATAAAAAATACAAAAGGTACTTCTGAATTGATCTCATCCCTTAGCAAATCCAAAATTCAATTTGTTGAGTAATAACTAAATTCTTCCATAAAATACTCTTTTAGAATTATCAATAACTCCCTAATCGTTTTCGATTACGAAAAAGAATTACATGTTCGTTTTCCAAATTATGACATGAATTCTATCTCCACAAATATGGATATAAGACAAAAAAGAAAAAGGGGATCCCTTTATTTTCGTTCTTAACCTATTCTTTTTTTATGGAAGTATGATAAAAAAGGGACTTAAGAAAAAAATTAAAGGATTATTTCGTTTCTGATAGTCATTTATTTAATTAGTGAATAGAAGGATACTCTGGATCGGAATTAGAGGGAGTACTGCTTTATTTTTTCTACCAACTTAAAGCCCCAATTAGTATTCTTTTTTCTATTATGCATAAATGTTCTTTTGGATATTTTTAAAAATATACGTTACTAATCCTTTGTGTATCTTGGTGTTTCTAACCATCCATTCATTTTTTTTAATCCCTTATTTATGTTAATTTATGTTAATATATATGGTAATATATATGGTAATATATATTAACATAAATTAACATAAATAAGTTGGTCTTTTGTACCCGCTTCAAGACAGGATGACTAATCAACCAACCTTGGGATAAACGACCACTTCTACTTAAAATTGAATTCATTTTTTTTCACTTAATTCTTATACATAGAAAATGAGACTCAATATTTTTACTGCAATTTTAAATCATCATACTTTCTATTAACTATAAGTAATATAGTATTCATAAATTATATTCAATAGAAGCTGTTTTATTGCACTCATATAACTATCTGATTAAATTATTCAATCCGAATAATAATAAATAATAAAAATAAATTGAATATATATTCAATTTATTAACCTCCTTATACTATAAAGTACTATAAAGAAAAAAGTACTATAAAGAAAGGAGTATAGCAATAGTATCGAACGAAAAATTTCTGTCTTAACGAATCGCACGTAGAGATATCGATAACACACATAGAGCTAATGGTATTTCATAACTAATCGATTGAGCAGCTGCTCGTAGACCACCCAAAAAGGAATATTTATTATTTGACCCATATCCGGACATAAGAAGTCCAATGGGAGCAATACTCGAAATAGCTATCCATAAAAAAACACCAATATTCAGATCAGATAAAACAAAATTATACCCAAAAGGCATTACCGAATAACTTATTATAATGGATATGACTGATATGGATGGTCCTATACTGAATAAATGAATATTTCCTCTAGATGGAATAAGATTCTCTTTGAAAAGTAATTTTGTTCCGTCTGCTAGAGCTTGAAGAACTCCAAAAGGACCGGTGTATTCAGGTCCAATACGCTGTTGTATGCCGGCGGATATTTCTCTTTCTAACCATACAATTGCCAGTACACTTATTGTAATTCCCAATACAAGAATAAAAATAGGGGAAAATACCCATAGAATTCCATATACCTCTTTAAAGGATTCCAATCGGAAAAAAAAATGCATATCTTGTATTTCTGTTATATCAATTATCATTTCAACGATCAACTTCTCCCATAATAATATCTATGCTACCTAGTATTGTCATAATATCGGCCAATTTCATTCTTTTAACTAATTGAGGGAGAATTTGTAAATTGATAAAACCTGGTGGACGAATTTTCCATCTCCAAGGAAAACCATTTTGATCTCCTATTAGAAAAATTCCTAATTCTCCCTTGGGGGCCTCAATTCTTACATAAAGTTCTTGTTTTGGCAATTCAAAAGTCGGAGACGGTTTTTTACTAATAAATCGATACTCAAAATCATTCCATTCTGGCTCTTTTTCTCTATCAAAGGAACGGATTTCTAAATTTTCATATGGCCCACCAGGAATTCCTTCCAAAGCCTGTTGAATAATTTTTATGGATTCCATCATTTCACCAATTCGAACTAAATAACGAGCTAATGAATCTCCTTCTTTTTGCCATTGAACTTCCCAATCAAATTCTTCGTAACATTCATAATTATCAATTTTACGTAAATCCCATTGTATTCCGGAAGCCCGAAGTATCGGTCCCGATAAACCCCAATTTATTACTTCCTTTCCATCAACAACCCCTACCCCTTCAACCCGTTCTAAAAAAATAGGATTTCGGGTAATAAGTTTTTGATATTCAGCAATCCTTGTTAAAAAATAATCGCAGAAATCAAAACATTTATCTATCCAACCATAAGGTAGATCAGTCGCTACCCCCCCAATACGAAAAAAATTATGCATCATTCTCATACCCGTTGCAGCTTCAAATAGATCATAAATTAATTCTCTTTCTCTGAAAATATAGAAGAAGGGGGTTTGTGCACCAATATCTGCCATAAAAGGTCCTAGCCATAGTAGGTGAGAAGCTATACGACTCAACTCCAACATAATTACTCGAATATAGCTGGCTCTTTTAGGTACTTGAATATTTCCCAATTGTTCTGGTCCGTTTACAGTTATTGCTTCTGTGAACATAGTAGCTAAATAATCCCAACGTGTTACATAAGGCAGATATTGTATAATTGTTCGATTTTCCGCTATTTTTTCCATTCCTCTGTGTAAATAACCCAATATTGGTTCACAATCAATAACATCTTCACCATCTAGAGTAACAATAAGTCGAAGAACACCATGCATTGATGGGTGGTGAGGTCCCATATTAACTATCATGAAGTCCTTTCTTGTAGTTAAGATATTCATCGGTTTTTCCTCGATTCATTCTTATATGAATCGCTTAAAAAAAAGTTCATCAAAATTCAAGATCTAATAAATCGAATAATTGAGAATTACTCTTCAATTTAACGAATTTTGGACTCCCGAATATCAAACTGATTTATTAATTTTTTATAACGTATTCTATCTTTCTTTGACAAATAAGACAGTAATCGTTGCCGTTTTCCCAGAATTTTACGTAAACCTCTTTGAGATAAATAGTCTTTTCGGTGCAATTCAAAATGTGAAGTAAGTCTTCGTATTCTATTGGTAAAATTGAATACTTGAAATTCAACCGATCCCGGGTTTTCTTCTTTTTTTTCTTGTGAAATAACAGGTATAAATGCATTTTTTACCATACAAAATTGAAAGTTTTTCCCCTCTCCTTGCTTTTTATAGATATTTTTATTGATCAGTAATAATAATTATACTAATTTTGAATTTTGTATATAAATCTGAATTTCCTTAATATTTTTTTTTTACAATCAAATTCATTCTTATTAATTTAATCAATCCAATTTAAATAGAATTTAAATAGATATAAAAAAGACTATTTTTATGGATTCACCACAAAAAAATTGTAGACTTAAAAAATAAAATAAAAGAGGATTTCGTTGATTTTTTTTGATCTAATGGATACTTCATTTAATTTATATCAATGCCACAATGCATATCTGTATTTATGTTATGGATATACCATATATATATGAAGACAAATTTCGATTAACGAATTTTCAATCGAGGATACATATGTATTCTTACTATACTGAAACGGCTTCCATTATGGGTATAAAACCAATAGCGATTTATACAAGCCAAATCTTCTAATCGATAATTTGGCCAAAGAAATATTTTGAAATTCATTAGTTTTTTTTTCTCTTTCTCAAGATATATATAGTTTTTAGTCAAAACTTGAAAACAATTATGCACTTTATTTTCATTATAAAATATTGTGTTTCTATGTATACTATTTATATTACTTGGATTTAAACAAATTAAAATTCTCAATTCTCTACGACGTCTAGCGGATAAAATAGTTTCAGGAACAAGTAAATCAAAATTCTTTTTTTCTGTTACCTTTTGATCTCTTGTTCTTGTAATGTATTTATCCACATTTTTCTTATTAACATTACTTTTTTCTGGGTATTTTTGATAAGTTTTGCGTTTATTCTTATGAATTAATGAAAGACCCACGGTTTGATACATAAGAAATTGTTTATTGTTTTTTTTAGACAAACGAACTGGTTCTATAACAAATATTTCTTTTTTCATAAATTTTTTATTTTTTCTTAAGCCTTGAAGAATTTCATTCTTCTGATTTTGAATCATCATAATATCTAGACCTAGCTCTCCTCTTTGAATACAGGCTATAGTAATTTCTCTTAAATTTTTCAATCTAACCAGGAGACAATAGACTTTGACATTTTTAAATATTCTTTGACCTAAGAAATTCTTCCAATTCAAATGTAAAATCAAAAAATTTCTTAGTAAGAAATTTAGTTCGACCTCCATCTTGTTCTTGTCTTTCCTTTTCTTTATACCTTTAATATTCTTTTCATTGCCTGATCCTACAAAATCTTTTTCTTGGTTTGAGAGAGGTATTTCAAGATTTATTTGATCGGCATATAATGCTTTTGCTCGATTTCGAGTCTCTAACTCCAATTCAAGAGATTTATTTTTTTTCGATGGTCCGTAGATATCGATTATTTTTTTATTTCTAGTAATGTTATCTTTATTTTCACTAATATTTTGATTTACATTAAAATGTAAAAAAAGTAATTTGATTGGTATGATCCATGGGTTATCCCTATATGCATTAAAAAATATCACAAATTTTGAAAAGAACCAAAATTCCGGATTCGATATGGAACGATTTAGTATTTCTATATTGATTCCCGGCCAATCGAAATGTTTTCTATCCAGGTTTTTTTCCATATCTAGAACAGTGTCTTCCGCTATATAATTCGTGATAAAACTATTACCTATTATATCAAATAATTCATTTTTATGCGCGTTGTAATTAGAATAAATTGATTTATTTTTATTTGCTTGAAATAGGGATTTGTATCCATAAATATATGAGTTTTTCTTATCCGCATAATTGATAAAATTATAGGATAAAAGATCATATCTATATTGTTTTCTAATTTTTTTTTTTTTTAATGCACCTACTTGTTGTTCTTTGTAAAGAATTAATCGGTTTTTTTTTTTTTCATATGAATTATATTCGGTTAAATCTTTATTTTGAGCTACGCGACATTCCGTGATCTTATTTTTCCATTTTTGGGGTACTAATCTGGACCATCTGTTTTGGGATAAGTCATATTGATAATGATCCTTTAACCAATTTGTCCATTGATTTATTACAGAATTGGGAAAGTTCGTATGTTTTAATTTCGAATCAAATATTCCCTGTACTCCAAAAAAAGAATCCTTTATTTCATTTTTAAGAAAAAAAAAATTTTCATGATATTCAAAAACAGATCTTAACTTATATATGTTAATAATTCGGGTTTGTAATAATTTTAAAAATACATAGGCTTGTGACAAAAAGGAGACATCACAAGAATTCTGTGAATTTATATTCTGAGTATTCCAATATTTGTGGATAATTGAAATAAAGCGAATTATATTTTGATTTGTTTTATCAGTTCTTTCTGCATTTGCTTCATTAGTGTAAATGAATTTTTTCAATTTTTTTTTTGTTGATTCAAGAAAAAGTTGTGTATTGCTTCTAGGAATACAAATGATATATAGAAAGATATCTATGTATGTCCTTTTCATGAAAAATTTTAAAAAAGAATGTGATTTACGAGTAAATCGAACATTTCTTCTTCTTTGTAATATTTGCAAATTTTTGTTTTTTAATTCGATCCTTTTAATACCATAAGTAGTTTGGTTCGAATTCATATTTGTCTCTGAAATTACAAGCCCTCTTTTCTTTTTTTCTTTTTTCATTTTTTCGATTTTTTTAAAAACTGCTTTTCTTTTAGCATTCAGATCCTTTATTTTTTTTTTTTTCACTGAATAATTTTCCGAATTTATAGATTGAATTGGAATGGTTGCTTCGGAAATCATTGGACTGTTGTTACCGATTGTTGAATCTTTTTTGCTTTCGCTCAATTCATCTATTTTTTTAAATTTCAATTTAATAAATAGAAATTTTGAAAATTGTTTTATTTTTTTCGTTAGAAAAAAAATCCTTTTGAGAATACTTTTGATGATCCATTTTGCTTTTTCTTTTAAGATATTTAGAAACAATTTCAGTTTTTCATTTAAAGCTTTTAGAACTAGAAAAATGAAAAACTGAAATTGTTTCGTTTTTTTTTTTAGTTCTTTAAAAATAGGATTAAAAAATGAAAATCGATTTTTTGTAGAAGCAGAAAAGGGTAATTCGACTTCCGTTCCCCAAATTGTTAAAAAACAAAAGTTCTTTTTTTTCATCCCCCTTTTTTTCATTTGATCTTTTTTCCTTTCATTGGATTGTAGCTTAGATTTGTGCCAGGGTTTTAGACGAAAAGGAAATAATATCTTTATCTGAATACCGTCTGTTAGCCATTTTTGGGGAAATTCTCTTTCGGATAATTGAACGCCATTATACGTACATTTAATATATATTTCTCTTTTCCAATCCCTAAAATCTTCTGACCATTCGGGAAATTGAAAAAATAGTATACGAACAATATTTTTAATTATTATCAAAGAAGGTAATATAATATATTTTCTAAGAATCGATTGGGTTATTAATAAAACACCCCTTATTACTTGAGCAAATATAATGCTATCCCAGGCTTCTGCTATTTCTATACGTTTTTTTTCCTCATTTTCTTTTTTTTTTTTGTCTTCTTTTTTCGAACTTTCTTTTGCTTTTTCTTCTGTATAATAAGAAATTTTAAATTCTTTCTTTTTTCGCATCCAACTTTTTAACAAAAAAAAGATTTTCATTGAATTGATACTATCAAACGAAAAGAATAAAGGTTTCTCAATTTTATCCAAAAAAAGAGGGGAATGCACACTTTTTTGAAAAAATTTCCAAGTAACTGTTTTACGCCTTTGAGCACGTATAGATCCTTTTATTAGGTCTCTCCGAAAATCCGATTGTTGTGAATAACGTATTAAAGCCAATTCGTTTTTTTTTTTAGTTTTATTCGTATTTCCAGTATTCCTATAAGTATTGTTTTTCTTAAAAAATTTAGATTTATTTAAAATGACTACACGTTTGGCTTTTCTAGAAAGAATTTGATAACTCTCTGCTTCAATTTTTCCGTTCAGTTGTTCCAATACGCCAATAAATTTGTATGACCATCGAGGAACTTTTTTACTGATTTCGTTTATTCTAATAAATTCAGTTCTATTTTGATTTACTATTGTTTTATCCTTCAAATCAGTTCTAATTGCATCGAATAATATTTGGATTATTCTTTTTTTTTCTTCTTCATCTTCAGAATCCATTTGTACTTGTTCATGTTCTGGAAATAAATAGAGTGCTTCAAAACTCAAGCTTGATACTGATTTTTGTAAAAATTTATGGATTGGATTAAAAAAAAAAAATGTAGTTACTAATGCTTTTCTATCAAATGTATTTTTTTTCTCCTTCAATTCTTGATAATTACTATTATTATTTTGATCAATATTATTATTATTAATAGAAAGAAGAATACCATGAATTTTATTTATCAAAATATTCTTTTTTTTGTAAGTTTTTTCATCTTGGATTCGTCGACTAAAGGATCTGTTTAAGAAAGGATCATAAATTTTAGTTAAGTATTTTGTCTTAGTTTCATCATTACACAGTCGAATTTGGTTTTCAAATATATCCAGAGAAATAAATTCCTTATCTATAACTTTTGCCCTATTTAGAAATTCATTGCTCAGTTTCTTTCTTT